ATTTTTAGTTTGCATGGTCCAATCGTTGATCCCGAAAATTTCTACAATAAAATTTGGTAGGTCGCTAGTCTAGTCCCCTATCACCATTTTGTTATTTACTGTATACTAAAAATACTCAAAAAATTTTACCGAACGATAGCAGCAATTCCCCCCTCGACGGGTAGAAAGAATAATGTAAGTTCGACTTTGTTTTGTATACAAAACAAAGTAACAAACAAACTTTATTTTTGAATTGGATTTGGATCAGTGAATCATTTCTCAATCATTTATTGAATGATAAATAACTACAAGTGACGGAGATACGCGATTTAAATAACGAAAGATCCAATATTTTAAAATTGTATCTAGAATGACGGGAAAGGTGGAAACAAGACCAGATATAATTTGATCATTATAAGCAAACCCAAAATCCTTGTAGATATAACCAATTATTAGTTCCCAACCGTGGGTTGAATGGAATCCAATACAGAAATCAGTTACTAAAAGAATAGAAAAAGCTTTTATTGTGTCACTTAAATTAGATAGGAATTCTTCAACCCAAGAGTTAATAATAACAAGTTCCTCATTACCTAAAATGGAATAACTACTTAGAATAAAGAAATATATTAGATTTGTCGAGAAGTGCAAAATCATATGGATACAATCTTCATTGTGCATCGTGATCAATTGGATCGTTTCTTTGTGTATTCCTAAATGAAGTTTTGGTAGATGTGTTTCCGGGTATTCTTTTATCATTTCGTCCAAGAGGAAGAGTTCCTCTAATTCTATGAATTGTACTAGAATACTCTTTTCTTGAATATCATTCAAGAAAGTTTCGCATTGCCCAGTATTCCACCAATTTGTAACCCAGGATTTAATACTTTTATTGAATGAGAGCGAAATCCACCAGGGCAAAAATATTATAGATGAAAGATATAGAAGGGGAATGAATGCTTTCTTTTTTTTTTTAACATTTTTTCATCTGTGAATTATTAATGAACCACCTCTTTCATTGACTCTAGGCAATCTAATCTTTCTATCAAGCAGGAGTCCCATTATAAGATAGATAGTAATCCCAGAAATTGATTCTCTGCTTTTTTATTAAGTGCTTATACCTTGAATCTAAAATACAGAAGTCAAAAATATGATAAGAATCCACTTCAAATTCGAGTGAAAATATATAGAATATTATTTCCAGAGATTCAAATTGATCCGATTCGAAGCAATTGTCCTCTCTTTCGATAAATGCTCAAAAGAACCGCTTCAAGTTCAAGTAATAAATATTATTCTATGCGGATTTCGAGACGAAAGAATCCTGATAAAAATATCAAGTAAAAAAAAACTGTTTTGTTTTAGGTTATGCCTCTTACGTATACGCCTGCTTTAGCTCGAAGAATGAATGGGGATTCTGAAAAAAGTTCAGTTAGGTTATGCTCTATAAAAAAGAAAATGGGGTTCTTGACTTGAGTTTTTTCCTCTTGCCACATTTGATTGAATTTATTCTTCATTTCTCAATTGAATCGGTACGCGCAAGAAATAGGCCAATTCCGCAGCTTTTTGCTCAATTTCTCGCGGAGTCAAATTTTCATCAGTACGAGTCAAAGGAACGGCACCCTGACCTCCGATTTCCATATAAAGGACAGGACGAACAGAAATACCTTCTTTAACTTCTATTCTGATAGATTGAATATCCGTGATAAGGAATCGTAGAAAGATGCGACGGTTTTTCCCAGGGAATCCCCAACGAAAAATACACACTATTCCTTCTTTTTTATCGAATCGATCATAACCACTACCTACATTCCACGCAATTGTGCACCATAAATAGGAACTAATAAAGAGACCTGCAATCCCATAGAAAGACATCACGATTCCTTGCGGAAAAAAAACGATTTGCTGAGACGGAAATAAAGATATCAAATTTCTACCAAGATAACTAGAAGTTCCAACCAATAAAAATCCTAATGAACAAAAAAAAAGGATAAAAGCCCAGCAGAAATTGCTTGTTTTTCTAGACCCCGCTATAAATTCTATCCATATAGATTCTGATGGCCAACTCATACATACCAGATCCAGTTGCATTTTATTGGAATTGAGAGAATAAGCATATACTTAATTTTGATTTTGTTTCCGAAGCAACTCTAATCAGCTAGCACTATTTGTGAACCTTTAGGAATAATCCATCGAATTGCTTAGATCTAAAAAGCATCCCCTTTACTTTAATAGGATCCCCCATAAAATAGGATCCCCATAAAGATCTAAATACCTATGATACATGGACTTTACATCATCCATCTGCTGCGATCCCAGTCCACAGCTACAATTCATTTACCCATACATCGTGTTTACACATACGCATGCATAAGAAATAGCTTTTTGATTTCTATTCGGAAAAACTACTTGTTATACAATATTCTACTAAATAGATATCCATGATATCTAAGTCTTGAAAAAATAGATCAGATTTTGTCTTGGTCCCATCGGATCTAAAAAATCTTAGTTTTTTGAACATATAAAGATAAAGAAGCCATTGCAATTGCCGGAAATACCAGGCCCACTAAAGGCACAAAAATAGAGGGTAAGCTGTTGAGAGTTGTCATAGAATTGGTACCTCAATTTAATATTTGTACCTGTTATTGTTACTTATAAGGATATCTCAATAATCATTAACAATTATATTAGAATTCGTATATTATACTACTATAAAACTAATTACTAAGTAATAAACTAATTAATTACTAAGTAATAAACTAATTAATTACTAAGTAATAAACTAATTAATTAATTAATATGTAATTAGCGAGTAGATATATATCTAATAAAATATATCTAATAAAATAAGTACAAGGACTGTAGAACTAAATAAATGAACTTGACGATCGAAATATATTTGTATAATAATCCACTTGATTTATTATTCTGAATTTTTTTATATTTATTATTCGTAGATTTGAATAATAAATAAAAAAAAAAAAAAATGTTAGTCAAAATTTTTGAAAAATTCGATTCGTTAGAATTCGACCCCGATCCAAGAAGGGAAGGAGGATTTTTTTTTAGTAAAAATAGAATTCTCGCGAGATATCGAAAGATCAAAAACTCTATATCTATTTTGTTCTATATTTGAATTCTATATAGATCCGCAAGAGAGGAAGATTGAATTCCTTTTATTTGTCTCGCCTAATTCTAATTTCATTTTACAGAGGGGAGAATTCCCTTTTTATCTTCTTACTAAACTAAAAGATTGCTCGTTAGTAATCAGTAATATCGCTAAGAATAAGAATTCCCATAATTCTTTCTACAATTCAATTTGATGCTACAAAGGAAAGAAAACCCCATTAGTCCGACTTTGATTCTGATAAACTAACTACAACTACCTTTTCCATACAAATCAAAAATATAACTTCTAACTTAAGGCTCTACCTGATTTGGAGTTGGAGTCAAAAGAACAAAATCGTGGAGCCGAAATAACTCACTCAGAACACCTTTTAAAAGTTTGCGTGGTACAATTAGATCGAATAAGCCCTTATCAAATAAATATTCGGCCTCCTGTGAACCCTCGGGTACTGTTGTATTCAACGTTTGTTCAATTACTCTTTTACCTGCAAATGCAATATAGGCATCGGGTTCGGCAATAATTATATCCCCTAACATACCAAAACTAGCGGTTACTCCACCAGTAGTAGGAGATGTAAGAATGGATACATAGAATAACTTTTTATTTGATTGATAATCATATAAAGCGGAAGATATTTTAGCCATTTGCATCAAGCTTAAACTTCCTTCTTGCATGCGTGCTCCTCCGGAAGCACTCACTAGAATAAGAGGTAAAGATTGATTTGTAGCATACTCGATCAAACGTGTGATTTTCTCACCTACTACGGATCCCATACTACCTCCCATAAACTGAAAATCCATAACGCCGATTGCTATAGGAATACCATTTAGTTGACCTGTACCTGTTTGAACAGCCTCAGTTAATCCTGTCTTTCTTTGATAAGAATCGATACGATCTTTATAAGATTCCTCTTGATCTTGATCAGATTCCTCAGGATCTTTAGAAGATTCCTCTTGATCTTGATCAGATTCCTCTTCAGAATCAAAATCAACCTCTTCAGAATCAAATTCAATGGGATCCAGAGAGATCATGTCTTCATCCATAGGATTCCAAGTGCCCGGATCAATCGAAAGTTCGATTCTGTCTAAACTGTTCATTTTCAAATGATAGCCACAGTATTCACAAATATTCATTTTTGACTTCAAAAATTTCTTATAATTTAATCCATAGCAATCTTCGCATTGAACCCATAAATGCTTGTATTTTTGAGTTCCATTTAAATCATTAGATTCTTCTTCGATAGTTAAATCATTATCACTCGCATTTGTTTTTGTATTGAAATTCTCATCTTGACTATGACTTTCCCTTTCATCACAAACGGAATTTGAAATGGAACTCTGATTGTCATTGGAATTGTCATTCGTAATGCAACTTTCATTGGAATTGTAACTCTCACCGCTAATGAAACTATCAATACATATTTGAGAACGAAGATAAGAGTCAATGCGACTATTAATGTAATTAATCCAACTAGAGTTACTACTAGAATTACTATGACTAGAAAACAAACTTTCTAATTCACTCAAAAAAGAATGATCATTGTCAATCTCAAAAATTTGATTTTCAATATCAAAATATATGGAATAAGTATTCCGATGACTATCCCTAATGAAAAAAGTTTCATCGGAAATGAAATTCCGAATGTCTATGTCTTTGCCGGCGATTAAATGATCAAGAGTACTGTAATAACTAGAATAACTAGAATTCTTACCCTGAACGTTTTTATCTTCTTCTGTATCGTTTATAACCGGGTCTTTGTTTAGACTAGGATTTTCTATAGGACCAAGGCTATCCATTGATCTACTTAGTCCGCAGCTGTATTCTAATTTCCCCTTAGCCAATATTGAATTGAACCAAAATTTTTCCATAGAGCTTGCCTCTATTTACATGAAAGTACAATAGATGA